ACCCTTTCGATAAATAAATTTATCCTTTTTATTCTTAATAATCAAGAATTTAACTCCATAATACATAGATTTAATAGAAATTTAACAAAAATTGGTTTTTTTTTTTATTTTAAGTTAATTAATGAAAACAAATTTACTAGAAAATCCAATTTTAATTTTAAAAGACTTTCTTTAGTTTCAGATCAAACTTTATTTCCAGATCAAAACCAAGAAAAAACGAATTCAAAAAATCGAATAAAGATTTTCAAATTCTTTTTCGATGCAATTCTAATGGAGTTCAACAATAAAACAATTAGAAAAAACTCTACTGGAATAAAAGAAATAAGTAAACAAGTTCCTCGATGGTCATACAAATTAATTGACGATTTGGAACAACAAGAAGGAGAAAATGAAGAAAATGTGGCAGAGGATCATGAGATTCGTTCACGAAAAGCCAAACATATAGTGATTTTTACTAATAATCACGAAGATACTGATACTTATAATAATCGACAAGATACAACTAATCCCGATCACGGAGACGAAGTGGCTTTGATACGTTATTCACAACAATCGGACTTTCGACGAGACATAATAAAAGGCTCCATGCGAACACAAAGACGCAAAACTTCTGTTTGGAAAATATTTCAAGCAAATGTGCATTCCCCCCTTTTTTTGGACCGAATAGACAAATCTCTTTTTTTTTCTTTTGATATTTCCGAACTGATAAAAAGAATGTTTCGAAATTGGATGTGTAAAAACAAAGAATTCTCGATTTTAGATTTAAATTCGACAGAACAAAAAAGAAAAGAGAGTGAAAAAAAAGAAGAAAACAAACGAGAGGAAAAAAGCCGTATAGAAATAGCTGAAGCCTGGGATAGCATTCTACTTGCTCAAGTAATAAGAGGTTGTCTTTTAGTAACTCAATCGATTCTTAGAAAATATATTCTATTACCTTCATTAATAATAGGAAAGAATATTATTCGTATGCTATTATTTCAATTTCCCGAATGGTCCGAGGATTTTAAGGATTGGAGTAGAGAAATGCATATCAAATGCACCTACAATGGAGTACAATTATCAGAAAGAGAATTTCCGAAAAACTGGTTAACAGATGGTATTCAAATAAAGATCCTATTTCCTTTTCGTCTAAAACCTTGGCACAGATCTAAGTCAAAATTCCCTCATAAAGATCCAATGAAAAAGAAAGGGAAAAAAAATGATTTTTGTTTTTTAACAGTTTGGGGAATGGAAACCGAACTACCCTTTGGTTCTCCCCGAAAACGATTTTCACTTGTTGAACCCCTCCTTAAAAAACTTGAAACAAAAATTCTAAAGTTGAAAAAGAATTCTTTTCTAGTTTTAACAATTTTGAAAAAAAGAATAAAATTTTTTCTAAAATTATCAAAAGAAAGAGCAAATTCGGTTATGAAAAAGATTCTATTTCTAAAAGTAAAAGAAATAACAAGCAAACTTCCGAAAGGAAAAAGAAATAAAAATAACGAAATTGGATTTAAAGAAGTATATGAATTGGATGAAAGACAAAAAGAAAAAGATTCAATAATCAATATCAAGAATTCGACGATTCAAAAACTGTCTACCCAAACTAGCTCTATAGATTGGATAAATCATTCGGTAAGAGAAAAAAAAATGATAGATCTAACCGTTAGAACAAAGACAATCACAAATCAAATAGAAAAAATTACAAAAGAAAAGAAAAAAAGCTTTATAATCTCAGAGAGAAATAGTAGTCCTAAAAAAAAAAAAATAAATTATAATGCTAAAATAAAATTAAAATCATCAAAAAGTATTTCGAAGATATTAAAAAAAATAAATGTGCGATTAGTCCGTAAATTGGATTTTTTTATAAAAATTTTAATTGAAAAAATATACATAGATATCTTTCTAGGTATCATTAATATTCCAAAAGTCAATGCACAACTTTTTCTTGAATCAAGAAAAAAATTTCATTTTAATAAGAAATATATTTCCAATAATGAAGAAACCCCCCCACCAATTGATAAAACAAACAAAAAAAAAATGAATCTTATTTCGATTCTAAAAAGATTACTTAAAACTAGTAGCTTTATTCAAAAGAATTCACAGATTTTTTGTGACATATCTTCCTTGTCACAAGCATATGTATTTTATAAATTATCACAAATCCAAGTTATTAACTTACATAAGTTAAGATCTGTTCTTAAATATCACGGAACATACCTTTTTCTTAAAAATGAAATAAAAGATTATTTTGAAGTCCAAGGGTTATTTTATTCCGACTTAAAAGATACAAAATTTCGAAATTCTGTAATGAATCAATGGAAAAATTGGTTAAGGAATCATTATCAATATAAATATGATTTCTATCAGATTAAATGGTCTAGATTAATACCACAAAAATGGCGAAATAAAATTAATCAAGTCCGTATGGTTCAAAATAAAGATTTAAAGAGATGTAATTTTAATTTATATGAAAAAGACCAATTAATTCATTACAAAAAAAAAAAAGATTTTGAAACAAATTCATTGCTGAAGAAAAAAAATAATTTTAAAAAACAATATAGATATGATCTTTTATCATATAAATGTCTCAATTATGAGGATAAGAGGGTCTCACCTATTTCGAAATTTCCACTAAAAGAAAATAAGATTTCATATAATTACAATAGAGAGAAAAGAAAATTCTTTGATATATTGTGCCCTATCCCTATCAATAATTATCTAGCAGAAGATAATATCATCAATATGGAGAAAAACCCGAAGAGAAAATATTTTGATTGGCGAATTCTCTATTTTTGTCTTAAAAAGAAAGTCGATATTGAGTCTTGGATCGATAGCGGAACCAGCCATAAGATAAATACTAAGACTAAGCAATATCAAATAATTGATAGAATTGATAATAAAGATCTTTTTTTTCTTACGATCCCCCAAGTTCAAGAAGTCAATTCACCCAATCAAAAGGTTTTTTTTGATTGGATGGAAATGAATGAAAAAATAATAAATCATCTCATATCCAATTTTGAACTTTGGTTCTTTCACAAATTTTGGATACTTTGCAAGGCATATAAAAAAAAACCATGGGTGATACCAACCAAATTACTTCTTTTAAATTTTAATGGAAATAAAACTGTTAGTGAAAATAAAAAAATCAATAGAACGAAAACCGGTAATCTTTTTTTATCTCGATCACCGAATGAAAAAAAATCTATTGAATTCGAAAATCAAAAGCACGAAGAAAAAGAATCTGAGGACCAAGTCGATCTTGAATCAGTTCTCACAAATCAAGAAAAAGATTTTGAAGAAGATTATGCGGATTCAGACATGAAAAAACGTAAAAAGAAAAAGAAATACAAAAGCAATACGGAAGCAGAACTTGATTTCTTCCTAAAAAGGTATTTACTTTTTAACTTAAGATGGGATGATTCTTTAAATCAAAAAATCATCAATAATATCAAAGTATATTGTCTCCTACTTAGACTGAAAAATCCACGAGAAATAATTATATCCTCTATTCAACGTGGAGAAATAAGTCTGGATATTCTGATGATTCAGAAGTATTTCACTCTTTCCGAATTGATGAAAAAAGGAATATTGGTTATTGAACCACTTCGTCTGTCAGTAAAAAATGATGGTCAATTTATTATGTACCAAACCTTAAGTCTTTTATTGGTTCATAAGAGTAAACAACAAATTAATCAAAGACGCAGAGCAAAAAAAAAAAACTATATTGATAAAAAGAATTTAACCGAAGCTATTGAAAGATATCGAAGTATAACTATAAATAGAGATACAAATGATTATGATTTACTTGTTCCTGAAAATCTTTTATCCCCTAAATGTCGTAGAGAATTGAGAATTCGAATTTCTTTGAATTCAAAAAATAGAAATGCTAGTCATATAAATACAGAAATTTTAAAGAGTAAGAATATAAAAAGGGGGAGTCCTTTTTTTTATAAAAGTAAAGATTTTGATAGAGATAAAAAGAAACTAACTAAATTAAAGCTTTTTCTTTGGCCTAATTATCGACTAGAAGATTTAGCTTGTATGAATCGCTATTGGTTTGATACCAATAATGCCAGTCGATTTAGTATGGTAAGGATACATATATATCCCCACGATTGAAAATTCGATACGATAAAGGTGCGTTTTTCATATATCCCATAATATGTCTGATCTAATATATGAAAACAAAGAGGTGGATATATGCATTGTTTTAATTCCATATCCTATTCGGATATATGAAATTCAATCACGTATCAATCAATGAATGGAATTTTTTTACGTTTTTTGGGTATAAATTTTGTTCTTTAGATTTGTAAGCGAAGAAAAGACCATCCTTGTGGGTCTCTAACCGAATAAAAAAAAAAAATGAATTAAGTAATGATCCATTTTAGTTAAGAAAATTAGGCATTTTTAAGGAAGTGAAGATTCTTGTGTATACCAAATTTAAATGAACTGATATTATTATTACTGATCAATAAAAATATCTTCAAATTCAAATCAAAAAAGGGGGATTTCATTTTCTTTTATGGTAAAAAATACATTCATTTCAGTTATTTCACAAGAAGAAAAAGAAGAAAACAGGGGGTCCGTTGAATTTCAAATACTAGGTTTCACTAATAAGATACGAAGACTTACTTCACATTTGGAATTGCATAGAAAAGACTATTTATCTCAGAGAGGTTTACGGAAAATTCTAGGAAAACGCCAACGACTGTTGTCTTATTTGGCAAAGAAAAATAGAGTGCGTTATAAAGAATTAATTAGCCAGTTGGATATTCGGGACTCAAAAACTCGTTAATTTGAAGAGTCTTTTTTGAATTATTTGATTTAGTAGATCTTGAATTTCGATGAACTTCTTTTCCTTTTCAGTAATTGATGGAAAAATGAATCGAGGAAAACTCCTATGAATGTACCATCTACAAGAAAAAACCTTATGATAGTCAATATGGGGCCCCACCACCCATCAATGCATGGTGTTCTTCGACTCATCGTTACTCTAGACGGTGAAGATGTTATTGACTGTGAACCAATATTAGGTTATTTACACAGAGGGATGGAAAAAATTGCAGAAAATCGAACAATTATACAATATTTGCCCTATGTAACACGTTGGGATTATTTAGCTACTATGTTTACAGAAGCAATAACAGTAAATGGTCCAGAACAGTTGGGAAATATTCAAGTACCTAAGAGAGCCCGTTATATCAGAATAATTATGTTAGAATTGAGTCGTATAGCTTCTCATCTGTTATGGCTTGGCCCTTTTATGGCAGATATCGGTGCACAGACTCCTTTTTTCTATATTTTTAGAGAAAGAGAGTTAGTATATGATTTATTCGAAGCTGCCACAGGTATGAGAATGATGCATAATTATTTTCGTATCGGAGGAGTAGCGGCTGATCTACCTTACGGCTGGATAGATAAATGTTTGGATTTCTGCGATTATTTTTTAAAAGAAGTTTCAGAATATCAAAAACTTATTACGCGAAATCCTATTTTTTTAGAACGCGTTGAAGGAGTAGGTATTGTTGGTGCAGAAGAAGCAATAAATTGGGGTTTATCAGGACCAATGCTACGAGCTTCCGCAGTACAATGGGATCTTCGTAAAATTGATCATTATGAGTGTTACGACGAATTTGATTGGGAAGTGCAGTGGCAAAAAGAGGGAGATTCATTAGCTCGTTATTTAGTCCGAATTGCTGAAATGAGGGAATCCATAAAAATAATTCAGCAGGCTTTAGAAGGAATTCCGGGAGGGCCCTATGAGAATTTAGAAACCCGATGTTTTGATATAGAAAGGGATCCAGAATGGAATGAGTTTGAATATCGATTCATTAGTAAAAAAACTTCTCCTACTTTTGAATTGCCGAAACAAGAACTTTATGTGAGAGTCGAAGCCCCAAAAGGAGAATTGGGAATTTTTTTGATAGGGGATCAGAGCGCTTTTCCTTGGAGATGGAAAATCCGTCCGCCGGGTTTTATCAATTTGCAAATTCTTCCTGAATTAGTTAAAAGAATGAAATTGGCTGATATTATGACAATACTAGGTAGCATAGATATCATTATGGGAGAAGTTGATCGTTGAAATGATAATTGATCCACCAGAAGTACAAGCTATCAATTCTTTTTCCGGATTGGACTTCTTAAACCAGGTCTATGGAATTCTAGGGATACTTGTCCCTATTTTTATTCTTGTATTGGGAATCACAATAGGCATACTAGTAATTGTGTGGTTAGAAAGAGAAATATCCGCAGGGATACAACAACGTATTGGACCTGAATATGCCGGCCCTTTGGGAGTTCTTCAAGCTCTAGCAGATGGGACAAAACTACTTTTCAAAGAGAATCTTTTTCCATCGCGAGGAGATACTCGTTTATTCAGTATCGGACCATCCCTAGCAGTCATATCAACTCTATTAAGCTATTTGGTAATTCCTTTTGCCTATCACCTTGTTTTAGCCGATCTAAATATCGGCGTTTTTTTATGGATTGCCATTTCAAGTATTGCTCCTATTGGACTTCTTATGTCCGGGTATGGCTCAAATAATAAGTATTCCTTTTTAGGTGGTCTACGAGCTGCTGCTCAATCCATTAGCTATGAAATACCATTAACTCTGTGTGTATTATCAATATCTCTACGTGTGATTCGTTGAAACATAAACCTTTCCCTATTCCTTTGTTTTTCGGAAGAAAGCGAAATGAATAGATATCCTCATTTTTGTATTCATCATTTGGATTGATGTACTAAATTTGATAGTTCTATGAGTGAAAAAAAACTGCTTCGAAATTTGCAGTAAAAAAAATTGAGACTCATTTCCTATGTACAAGAGAAAAACAAAAAAAAAAATAAGAAGACGAAGACGTTTGCCCCAAGATTGGTTGATTGGTCATCCTGTCTTGAAACGGGCTTAAAAAATCAACCTTATCTTATTAAGAAATTCAGTTTTCACTATCATTTATATGTATTACTATAATGCTAACTGGTGATTAAGCAAAAATGCGTGGATGGTCAGGAACACCAAGATATCCAAAGGATTAGTAATAGAGATTATTTAAATTATCAATTCTCACAAGGAAAGGATATTTCTGCATAAATAGAATAGAAAAAGAATATTAATTGGGGCTTTAAGTTGGTAGAAACGATCAGGCAGTACTTCCCATGATTCCGAACCAGAGTATGCCTCTATCCACTGATTAACGAAATGACTATCAGGAACGAAAAAACCCTCCCCCTTTTTTAGCCCCCCTTTCTTTTTTTTGTACAAAGAAGCATAGGAACGAAAAAAAAAAAAAAAGAGATCTTTTTGATTTGATTCTTTACTTATATTCCTATTTAGAGAGATTGAATTCATCTCATAACCCATAAACTACATAAACTAATAGAATGTATAATTTTTTTTTCGTAATCAAGAATGATAGATTGAAATTTATATTGTTATTTCTACAAGGAGTGTTTTATTGAAGTGAAGGATTTAAGTTATTACTCAAGAAAGAAGAATTGAAATTCTTAAAGGATGAGATCAATTCAGAAGTACTTTATTAGTATTGTAACAGACAGAATTTCATTGGTCGAATTTTAGAACGGTTCAATAGATTTTGATCCTATCTATCCTACAAATATATCAAGATAAAGAATATGATCCGGTCCTTAGATTTCTTTATGGCCTTCGAGGAGCCGTATGAAGTGAAAATCTCATGTACGGTTCTGTAATAGCGATGGGAACAGTGATGTTATCATCGACTATGATTATCTAACAGTTCAAGTACAGTTGATATAGTTGAGGCACAATCAAAATATGGTTTTTGGGGATGGAATTTGTGGCGTCAACCTATAGGGTTTATCATTTTTTTAATTTCTTCTCTAGCGGAATGTGAGAGATTACCTTTTGACTTACCGGAAGCAGAAGAAGAATTAGTGGCAGGTTATCAAACTGAGTATTCGGGTATAAAATTCGGTTTATTTTATGTTGCTTCCTATTTAAATTTATTAGTTTCTTCACTATTTGTAACAGTTCTTTACTTGGGCGGTTGGAATATCCCTATTCCCTACATATTTGTTCCTGCACTTTTTGAAATCAATAAAATAGGTGGAGTCTTTACAACAACAATTGGTATCTTTATTACATTGGTTAAAACTTATTTGTTTTTGTTCATTTCGATCACAACAAGATGGACTTTACCTAGACTAAGAATGGACCAACTATTAAATCTTGGATGGAAATTTCTTTTGCCTATTTCTCTCGGTAATCTATTATTAACAACCTCTTCCCAACTCCTTTCACTCTAAAAGATAAAAGAATATTCGAAAAGAATATTCTATATTCACAACTTGTCTCAAACAAGAGAAAGAAACAAACATAAATTTCTTTATAGATATTTACGATATGTTCCCCATGGTAACTGGGTTCATGAATTATGGTCAACAAACCATACGAGCTGCAAGGTACATAGGTCAAAGTTTCATGATTACCTTATCCCACGCAAATCGTTTACCCGTAACTATACAATATCCTTATGAAAAATTAATCACATCGGAGCGTTTCCGCGGGCGAATCCATTTTGAATTTGATAAATGCATTGCTTGTGAAGTATGTGTTCGTGTATGTCCTATAAATCTGCCTGTTGTTGATTGGAAATTAGAAACTGACATTCGAAAGAAATGGTTGCTTAATTACAGTATTGATTTTGGAATCTGTATATTTTGTGGCAACTGCGTTGAGTATTGTCCAACAAATTGTTTATCAATGACCGAAGAATATGAGCTTTCTACTTATAATCGTCACGAATTAAATTATAATCAAATTTCTTTAGGTCGTTTACCAATGTCAGTAATTGACGATTATACAATTCGAACAATTTCAAATTCACCTCAAACAAAAAATAGATAAACCCCTTGATTGGTTAAAATTTCCAATTACTAAACCAAGATTCAGTTTTTGATCTAAAAGAAAAAGGGTGGAGTGGAATGGGGTTTCTTTCATTTTGCTGCTTGGTCAATAACTACAAAAACTACAAAAAAAAAACTACAAATTCCGACTAGGTTGATTCGCATCACTTAAAATTTTTATTGAAAAATAATTTTATTCAATAAAAATTTTAAGTGATCAATTACCCCCTTTTCGAAAACGAAAAAGAATAAGATTAGTCCTATAGCTGGTAGGGTACCCCCTTAGGATTTAATTAGGATTAAATTATAAACTGATTCTAAAAAAAGTTTTTCCTGGTCGGTCTCAAGAAGGTCATGAAAATTCGATTTTTTATCTTTTATTTTACGTACAATGGATTTACCTGGACCAATACATGATTTTCTTTTAGTTTTTCTGGGATTAGGTCTTATATTAGGGGGTCTGGGAGTGGTATTATTTACCAATCCCATTTTTTCTGCTTTTTCATTGGGATTGGTTCTTGTTTGTATATCTTTATTTTATATTTTATCAAATTCTCATTTTGTAGCTGCCGCACAGCTTCTTATTTATGTGGGAGCTATAAATGTTTTAATTCTATTTGCTGTGATGTTTATGAATGGTTCAGAGTATTCCACAGATTTGAATCTTTGGACTGTTGGCGATGGGGTTACTTCCTTAGTTTGTACAAGTGTTTTTGTTTCATTAATTGCTATTATTCCAGATACGTCATGGTATGGGATTAGTTGGACTACAAGAACAAATCAGATTATAGAGCAAGACTTGATAAGTAATGGTCAACAAATTGGAATTCATTTATCAACCGATTTTTTTCTTCCATTTGAATTCATTTCAATAATTCTTTTAGTTGCTTTGATAGGTGCAATTGCTGTGGCTCGTCAGTAATAAATCTTTATAATTAACAATCGAAATCGAAATTCTTATTTCATGTTATCCCATCTCTTTTCCTTCCATTTTCTTTTTTATTTGAAGATTGTTTATATATAATTTTTTGGATCTAGTCCCAATATATTTGTTTTTCTGTACTTGTGATATTCTTATTCTAATCAACCCAATCTCTTGATGTTGAATTCTTGTTCATATTGAAGTAAATTGAAATTGATAAGGAGTTGGGCGATGATGCTCGAGCATGTGCTTGTTTTGAGTGCTTATTTATTTTCTATCGGTCTATATGGATTAATCACAAGTCGAAATATGGTTAGAGCCCTTATGTGTCTTGAACTTATATTGAATGCAGTTAATATTAATTTTGTAACATTTTCGGATTTTTTTGATAGTCGTCAATTAAAAGGAAATATTTTTTCAATTTTTGTTATAGCTATCGCAGCCGCCGAAGCAGCTATTGGACCGGCTATTGTTTCGTCAATTTATCGTAATAGAAAATCAACACGTATCAATCAATCAAATTTGTTGAATAAGTAGTATTAATCATATAAAATAGAATATTTATCAATTCGAATTCGCATATATATGATACATAACGTATCTGATCATGGTTTCGAAAAGGCAAAGAAATCAAAGTATCTTGGTTCTATCTCATAAGTCGGTCCGGAATTAAATAGAAAATTCCTGGTAAATCATTGATTCATCTGGTGCTTAAATATATGATTCATTTAGAAATTCAATTTACTAGATCGAAAATTTATGACGTTCAAAAAAATTTTATAGATCCAATGTCACATTCAGTAAAGATTTATGATACATGTATAGGGTGTACTCAATGTGTACGAGCCTGCCCCACAGATGTATTAGAAATGATACCTTGGGACGGGTGTAAAGCTAAGCAAATTGCTTCTGCTCCAAGAACAGAGGACTGCGTGGGTTGTAAGAGATGTGAATCCGCCTGTCCAACGGATTTCTTAAGTGTTCGAGTTTATTTATGGCATGAAACAACTCGAAGTATGGGTCTAGCTTATTGATACTTTCCAGAAAAACCCACTTGAATACATTTGATTTTTTGTTTATCGAAAAAGCACGTACTCGAAAACATAATATATATATTTTATTTAGTTGTTTTGAGTACGGGTTTTTCTGGTCCAAGTGTATCTTGTCTTTACCACGAATTCTTTTCCTTGGTTAACAATATTTGTAGTTTTACCAATATTCGGGGGTTCTTTAATTTTCTTCTTCCCTCATAGGGGAAATAAGGTCATTAGATGGTATACTATATCTATATGCATTTTAGAACTTCTTTTAATGACCTATGCATTCTCTTATTATTTCCAATTGGACGATCCATTAATCCAATTAACAGAGTATTATAAATGGATAAATTTTTTTGATTTTTACTGGAGATTGGGAATAGATGGTCTTTCTATAGGACCCATTTTTTTGACAGGATTTATCACTACTTTAGCTACTTTAGCGGCTTGGCCAGTTACTCGGGATTCCCGATTATTCCATTTTTTAATGTTAGCAATGTATAGTGGTCAAATAGGATTATTTTCTTCTCAAGATCTTCTACTTTTTTTCATCATGTGGGAGTTAGAATTAATTCCCGTTTATCTACTTCTATCCATGTGGGGGGGAAAGAAACGTCTGTATTCAGCTACAAAATTTATTTTGTATACTGCAGGAAGTTCTGTTTTTTTATTAATAGGAGCTTTGGGTATCGCCTTATATGGTTCCAATGAACCAACATTCAATTTTGAAACATCAGCGAATCAATCATATCCTGTGGCTCTGGAAATACTATTCTATATTGGATTTCTTATTGCTTTTGCTGTCAAATCGCCGATTATACCCTTACATACATGGTTACCGGATACCCATGGAGAAGCACATTACAGTACTTGTATGCTTCTGGCTGGAATCTTATTAAAAATGGGAGCGTATGGATTGGTTCGAATCAATATGGAATTATTACCCCACGCTCATTCTCTATTTTCTCCCTGGTTGATAATAGTAGGTGCAATACAAATAATCTATGCAGCTTTAACATCTCCTGGTCAACGAAATTTAAAAAAAAGAATAGCCTATTCCTCTGTATCTCATATGGGTTTCATAATTCTAGGAATTTGCTCTATAAACGATATGGGACTTAATGGAGCCATTTTACAAATAATATCACATGGATTTATTGGCGCTGGACTTTTTTTCTTGGCAGGAACAAGTTATGATAGAATACGGCTTGTTTATCTTGATGAAATGGGAGGAATGGCTACTCCAATGCCAAAAATATTCACTATGTTCAGTATCTTATCACTAGCCTCCCTTGCATTACCGGGTATGAGCGGTTTTTTTGCAGAATTGATAGTTTTTTTTGGAATAATTACTGGCCAAAAATATTTTTTAATGCCAAAAATCCTAATTACTTTTGTAATGGCAGTTGGAATGATATTAACTCCTATTTATTTATTATCTATGTTACGTCAGATGTTTTATGGATACAAGTTGTTTAATGCTACAAACTCTTATTTTTTTGATTCTGGACCGCGAGAGTTATTTGTTTCGATCTCTATCCTTCTGCCTGTAATAGGTATTGGTATTTATCCAGATTTTGTTTTCTCATTATCAGTTGACAAGGTCGAAGCTATTCTATCTAATTTTTTTTATGGATAATTTTTCCATTTTTATAAATAAAAGTAATTAAATAAAACAAAAATCAAAAAGCAATCCTATGATTAGGATTTTCAAAAATTGTAAATTGTTATACAATGAAAAAAAAACTTCTTTTCATTTCTTAAGTTAAAAAAAAAGAACAAGAGATTTTTGTCATTTGTGAGAACTTTTTGAATCACTACATTACTTGATTCAAAAAGTTCTCAAGGGCTTGCCTGAAGCTTTTTCTATATACGCTATACTGTCCTAGGCTTGTATTCCGCAGTTCTCTTTCTTAACTTCAATTCGATGTAAATAAACCATAACTATGCAGTCCTATTCCTAATAAATTAACTCCAAAATAGCATATCCAAATTATAAGAAAGCCAATAGAAGCGACAATTGCATAATGAAAACCTTCCCAATGTTGAGTTGTTCGAGTATGGAAATAAATCGCGAAAGTGATCCAAGTAATAAATGCCCAAGTTTCCTTTGGGTCCCAATTCCAATAGGATCCCCATGCTTCATTAGCCCAGACTGCTCCTGAAAGAATACCTATGGTTAAAAAGATAAAGCCTATACTAATAATACGATAACTCCAATGATCTAACTGTTGAATCAATTGAAACCTGTAATAATTTTTATAAGTAAGAAAAGAAGTATTTCTTAAAACCTTGCTTCTTTGCGTCATATATTGGATCTCACCAAAGAAAAATGAATCATGTAGTAAATTATTCCTGTTAGCAACAATTCGTATGACTTTTCGAAGTGAAATTACTAGAAGTGCTACTGATAATAATGATCCACATAAAAGAGCTGCATAGGCCAATACCATCATACTTACGTGCATCATTAACCACTGGGATTGAAGAGCAGGTACTAAGACTTTAGATTGATATGTGTGAGTTAAAAGACCTGAAGTAGCAAAGCCTTGGGTAAAAAAAGCACTTGGTGTGGTTATTGTACTTAAAAAAATTGTATGTTTTTTAAAATACGGAACCATATGAATAATGGAGAAACCCCATGAAAGAAAGATTAATGATTCATATAAATTACTTAATGGTAAATGCCCCGAATAAATCCACCGAGTAACTAATAATCCTGTAATACAGAAAAAAAGAGTTATCATGCCCTTTTCTGACGAATCATAGAGTTCTATCAATTCATCGCCTAATAAGGTTATTAAATGAATTGTAATTACAATTAAAACAATCGAAAAAGATATATGAGTTAATATATGTTCTAAAATCGAAAATATCATAAAAATTCTTAAAAAAAAAAATAAGGGGGGTCTCTTACTTATACAGAATATCGAATTGAAAGGAGGAATTGAATTCATTATAGCATTTATTGTATCCTTTTTGTTTTGAAAATTTCAAATTTAAAGAAAAAAAGATTATGCCGCCACTCGGACTCGAACCGAGATGCTTTAGCACTGCTTCCTAAGAGCAGCGTGTCTACCGATTTCACCATAGCGGCTTGCTAGAAATCATAATAACTGATTTTTATTCAATTGTCGAGTCAATTCAATACAATATTTTGAAGTTAAGAAAGATTCAAATTTATATTAATGTTCTATTTTCGATTAAGTAAATAAGCAAATAGGAATTTGAACCTTCCCATAATAATTCTTATTATTATTTAGTGTATCAATTTCAATTCGTTTAGGAATATTGTTTTTTGTAGTTTGGTTTCGATTCTTCAAAGAAACTCTTACTAAGTAAATAATAAGAATTTTGACTCCAACCCATGGGAGAACTAAAAAAAAAAATTTTTCGTATTTTATTTATCAAATTTTATGAATCAAAAAAATTCGATTTTTTTGCATTGTTTTCATTGAGAAAATTAATTTCTTTATGGATTACAATTGCAGTACTCCATTCAAGGGATTTATGGAAATATTTTATTGTATTAAATATTCGATTAGGGTTCCATTCTATTTATCTAGAGTATAGAGAATTTGTCTTAGGATTTAGACAGGTATTAATCTGGACATATAAAAAAAAAGTTTCGAGTTCTGTCCCGTACTTTTAAACTTTTTATTTTGAAAATCTTGTCTAATTTAATATATATCTTGACCCATTGTCCAGATCTAATATATGATCTATTTTAGATTATTCAAAATTGACATATTTTTTTTTTTTATTTATCTAAAATTCTTTTTATGTACCTAAAGGGAAAAAATGAAAGGTACTTTTGATTTCTATTTAATTAATTTTTAATTAATTGGATTGAAAAGAACGAAGAATCTGTTTATTCGATTTCGATAGAGTAATTTGGAAGAATCATTTTCCAATTTTGAAAAAGTTATAAAACAAGTTTTCAACTTAATCAAGTATTTTGAACGACTGATTTTTTTTAACTAAAAATCTTCGATCTGCTCTTTTATATTCAAATAGTATAAATAGAAAAAAAAAAAACTCAAAAACTTATTACTATTTTATTATTGTGATTGTAATAAGCAGGTCGATGGGGAAAATAAGAATCCCCATCCCAAAAAGCTATCCTAAAAAAAAAAACAAAGTTTGAACCTTTTGTCTTCTCTTTATTCTTTTTTTGTAAACAAAAAGAAATTAAAAGTGCACCCTGTTTTAGAATTCATTAAACTAAACAAAAGAATTCGTATTCTAGATATAACTACATATAATAGTACAATAAATAAAACGAAAGGAATTCATCATTAGTTCAAAACATTAAAGAAAAGAGTGGATTTCTATATTTTTATTTTCTATTAGAAATAGATATTCTAAATAATAAACAAAATTATACCTTTTCTCATGAAAAGACGAGTCAGATTATTCCAACGTTTGGTTTTTTATTTGTCGCACAAAAAAACTTTTTGAATTACCAGTAGAAAGAGATTTTGCTAAGGAAAAAGCTTTTAACGCTGCCCAATATCCTTTTCTTTTCCAAAGATTTTTTCGAGTACGCTTTTTTGATATAGAAGTACGTTTTTTTGGAACTGCCATTCAAAAATTCAAAAAAGGTTAGTTATTCTTAGAGTTGGATGTGAAAGACATCTATTGTTTTTTTTTTTTTTTTTTTTTTTTTTTTTTTTTTTTTTTTTTTTTTTTTTTTTTAAAAAAAAAAATCGTTCTTTACTTCTTTACTATTTATTATTTTACCTACTTACTGATTTATTATTTATTTATTCTATATTATCAATTTATTCTAACAAAACTTTCATTTTTTTTTTTTCAGTAATATTTTGTTCATATCATTTGAACAATTCTAATTTATTGATTTGAATATGTAAAGCTTTTTTTTTTTTTGAAAAATTAAGAATCAGAATAAGTAAGAATATAAAACTAAAAGTGGATTTCAGTTTTGCATTTTTTTTTTTTTAATTGAAGTCTTTTTATTGACTGATCTTTTTAAAAAGAGATAAGAGCTCGTGAATCAGAAACAAGAAAAATTCATTATTAATTAATAAGAATAGGATTTTTTATGCAACATATATATCGCTATTCATGGATAATACCTTGTGTTACACTCCCACTCCCTTTTTTAATAGGGACGGGACTTCTACTTTTTCCGGCAGCAACAAAAAAACTTCGTCGTATGTGGGCTTTTCCGAGTGTTTTATTGTTAAGTATAGTTATGCTTTTTTCAACCCTTCTATCTATTCAGCAAATAAATAGCAGTTCCATTTATCAATATGTGTGGTCTTGGACCATCAATAATGATTTTTCTTTAGAATTCGGACATTTGATCGATCCACTTTCTTCTATTTTGTCAATATTAATTACTACAGTTGGAGTTATGGTTCTTATTTATAGCGATAATTATATGTCTCATGATCAAGGTTATTTGCGATTTTTTGCTTATATGAGTTTTTTTAATACTTCAATGTTGGGATTAGTTACCAGTTCGAATTTGATACAAATTTATGTCTTTTGGGAATTGGTTGGAATGTGTTCTTATCTATTAATAGGTTTTTGGTTTACACGACCTCTTGCCTCGAATGCTTGTCAAAAAGCCTTTGTAACTAATCGTGTAGGGGATTTTGGTTTATTATTGGGAATCTTAGGTCTTTATTGGATAACCGGCAGTTTCGAGTTTCGCGATTTGTTCGAAATCTTCAATAACTTGATTTATGATAATGAGGTTAATTTTGTATTTCTTACTTTGTGTGCCTTTCTATTGTTTTCTGGCGCAATTGCTAAATCGGCACAATTCCCCCTTCATGTATGGTTACCGGATGCCATGGAGGGGCCTACTCCTATTTCGGCTTTGATACATGCGGCTACTATGGTAGCAGCGGGGATTTTTCTTGTAGCTCGACTTCTTCCTCTTTTTGTAATCATACCCTACATAATGAATCTAATAGCTTTCATAGGCATAATAACAGTCCTATTAGGGGCTACTTTAGCTCTTGCTCAAAAAGATATTAAGAGAAGTTTAGCCTATTCTACAATGTCTCAATTGGGTTATATGATGTTAGCTCTAGGTATGGGATCTTATCGAGCTGCTTTATTTCATTTGATTACTCATGCCTATTCAAAAGCATTGTTGTTTTTAGGATCTGGATCTATTATTCATTCAATGGAAGCTATTGTTGGTTATTCTCCAGATAAGAGTCAAAATATCGTTTTTATGGGTGGTTTACGAAAATATGTTCCAATTACAAAAACTTCGTTTTTATGGGGAACCCTTTCTCTTTGTGGCATTCCGCCCCTCGCCTGTTTTTGGTCCAAAGACGAAATTCTTAATGATAGTTGGTTGTATTCACCTATTTTTGCAATAATAGCTTGTTTTACGGCAGGATTAACTGCATTTTATATGTTTCGGGTCTATTTACTTACTTTTGAAGGACATTTAAATCTTCATTTTAAAAATTACAGCGGCGAAAAAAACAGCTCATTCTATTCAATATCTCTATGGGGTAAAGAAGGATCAAAAATACTCAAAATTCGTTTATTACCTTTGTTAACAATGACTAATAATCAAAAAGCTTCTTTTTTTTTTAAGAAAATAGATAAAATTGACGGTAATCTAAGAAATAGGACACGGCCCTTTATTACTATTAATTCTTTTTCCACGAAAAGTCTTTT